ACCTCATAGCATTTTCAGGGCATACGAGAGTTCAATCACTTATGTATGATTCCTCGTCCACCGTCGCTTCCAATGGGTTTCGAAGAAAAAAATCCTTTCTTTCTTGTTTCTATTGAGTCATAAACCGACCTAGGTAAATCCATGAGTTCGATTCTATTATTTTTTCCTCTTTTATTCTGAATAACTATCTGAATCTTGAATTGTCTTATGACTCATCACTCAACTCAGATGAATTTTTTGAAAGAACTATGCTTTGAACAAATGATCCCTGCTCCCATCACCAGTTGCTCCTCCTATCTACACCCGCTCCACCAACTAATCTTATTTTTGGATCTTGTTTGTGATATTGAGAAAAGATCAATCAATAAATATCTCTATGGATTCTTCCAACTTATTTCTATTCTATAGTATATTAAACGACTACAGTACCCTATATAATTTATATGATATGACTTTTAAATTTGAATTCATTTTTTTTATTTTATTGTCTTCTTTCTCTTTTATATTTCCTTCAGATGAATCGAAAACTACAAAGTATAATATATTTTTGAATGATTCGAGCCAAAAAATGGACTATTTGCTTATTTACTTTACCTTGTTGTTGTCAGAAAAAGAGGGGAAATTCCTTATTTTCCCCCTGTCTCTAAATGAAATATGATATGCAATATCAAATAGTAAATTAAATACTATATACTATATAGTGGATAGTGGACTGGAAATTCAAATATCTTTCTATTTCTAGTATCCGTTCTCGTTATCCATCCGATTGTCGAAACAAAAATAGAGGATGCATCAATATGTAAATATTTGGTACATAAAGCCACGACCCGATCTATCTATATTTATAACTATAGATAGATAAAAAAAATCTATATATAGATAGATAAAAAAATCTATATATAAGCAACCGATCCTTTTTTTTTTGAATCAAAGAAAGATATTCAAAAATAGACGTCTCTTATTTTGTGACTCAGAATAAACGTTTCGCGTGGAGGAGTGGAGGAACGGAATAATAATTTATTCTTAGGGAGGATCCAAAAAAGATTGAATCGGAAATATCGACAAATTCTAAATTCTTGTGACGTAGTCTAAAGGAAATGAAAAAAAAAATTTCGAGGCTACAATTCTATCTCTATCAAATTTGAATATCAGAATAGCTGATATAGTCATGATTCAATAGGTCAGGTCCACTTACCTTTTTTATTTCTTATATTTATGATGGATTTGATTGGAATAACGGAAAAGTAGGAATATTTGGCGATTCATAATTGGGGTTGAGTAGGTAGAATATCTATGTCCTCGAACCAAAAATATGGAATAATGAAACCTGAGTTGAGTAAGAATATAGCCTGTAGTGACATAGTTGTCTTCCCAATAAGCGGGGTGATTTATCATTATAATGAACACTTTATAATCACTATACTATCTCATTATATTTATAATGATAATTAGTTAATTAACTCATTCTAATAAAAAAAATATCCCTATTATCCACTAAAAAATGAAGATTGAAACTAGAGTTTTGTGGAAAAAGCCCCTTATCGGATTTGAACCGATGACTTACGCCTTACCATGGCGTTACTCTACCGCTGAGTTAAAAGGGCCTATTTTATTCCATTCCTGAATGAGACAATGTGAAGACATATACATATATTATATACCTACATATTACATTACATAGGTGCATACAGTAGGCTCATAGTGTCTCATTCGGGAATATCTTTTTTTTTTTTTAGTCAGTCTAGGCTAAAACCTAATTACTTTTTTTTTCTTTTATTGACCCCTATCACAACGAGATTCGTTTGATTAATACACAAATTGAAATAGATCCAAGATATTTGATATGTGATCAAATCATGTAATGTATGGAATGAAAAGATTCAACTCATACCTGAAATCCAAGCTCTGCTCTTAGAAAAAAAAGAAACTTTCTATCGTTTCTTAATTTCCTAGCTGTAAGATAGGAATATCGCATCTTAACAATGCGTGAATCGATGCGTGAAGGTTGAAGAATGGCTTTTCTGTCGGACAAATCACTAGCGATCCTATACTTCATTAATTATTAATTATAACACATTATAATTATTTCCTATATAATGGAATGTTTATCCATTCTAATGATATAGAATCTATATATAGAAATAGAATATAGAATTTTTTTCATTCATGAACCATGAATGAAAAAATATTCTATCGGAATCGCGAAAGGAAAGGTGGAAAACTTATTCGTATTTAGTCACACCATTACATTATATTGACAATTACAAAAAACTATTCATACTATGAGTATATATAGTATGATGTCGGTTGGGCATCGCAGATATGCCCCCATCGTCTAGTGGTTCAGGACATCTCTCTTTCAAGGAGGCAGCGGGGATTCGACTTCCCCTGGGGGTAGGGTACTACGAAAGGAGGTTGATCATGTATTATCAATAAGTCTAGACTTGATTCTTCCTGGGTCGATGCCCGAGTGGTTAATGGGGACGGACTGTAAATTCGTTGGCAATATGTCTACGCTGGTTCAAATCCAGCTCGGCCCAAGAATTCACCGATCCATCATGAGATTACATAATATAAGAAATTTGTCCGCCGGAAACGTCTGGTTAATTTTATATCCTATTTGTTTTTTTCCGATATATTCTTCATTTTATGAATTATCTAGATTCATATCATAATCCGAAAATATAGGACAAGAATTAACAAGTCAAAATATTTTTTGGAAAGATTTCGTATCAATTGATTTAACACGATTTGACAATAGGATTTCTAGTAATCCGTGTCGTTCTCACTAAAGTCCATATCTATGTGGATATTAATATACCAATCACTCCTTTCTCTGTTACAATACGACAATTCTAAATTAAACTAGTCTTAATCAAATCATTAATAATATGTATGCTGTATACCTTATTTCTCTGGGATTGTAGTTCAATCGGTCAGAGCACCGCCCTGTCAAGGCGGAAGCTGCGGGTTCGAGCCCCGTCAGTCCCGACCTAGTATCCGATGACTCCATCAATTCATTTTTTGATTTTCTGTCAAGGGGCATAGAGTGGGATCTAATTCCCATAGGGTCCTTTTTTTTTTCCATTTCGAATTTTTTATTGAGAAAATACAATGCGACAATTTCAATTACTTCAATTAGTACCGAGGGGGATAGTCATATTGAATTGGTACAATTGTGGGTAGCACCCTATTTAGTTAGGATTAAAAGAAATCCTTGTCTGGTTTTTTTCGATTGCTCCTGACCCGTGGAAGGGAATCGAATACTTATATATATACTTTCACTAGAGCATATACACAAATTTGGATTCGTTTATTGTACGATAAAAAATGCACTTTTCATATAGTTACCTCGATAAAATACTTTTTTTTCATATCATATTAAAGCCTCTTTCTAGCTCCAATTTTTGATAACTTAAATTACTAATAGGAAACAATCTATTTATATCATTCAAACTACATACTTCATTTTGGATATATGTGTCCCAGGGCCGGTTCAAGGAAAGAAAGGAATATTTAAATTAAGTAATGTAATTAAGAAAAGGAATAAATTAAGTAATTAAGAAAAGGAAGAGCAAACAAAGAAAAGATAGACCCTCTCTTCTCTTAGTGAGGGAATGAGTAATCTTTTTTTATTTCCGGGGAAGGTCCTATCGAAGAAAGAACAAACTAAAAAAAAAGAGTTCATTTTTTATTTTTTAATTTATCAAAATATTCGATCTTTTCTTCTTATTTTTTCCATTTTACTTCTACTATTTTGGTTGGGTTTTTGACCAATGGAAGCGGAAGATGGGCCAGATGATCCTTTATTATATTATATATATGATTCTATAAATAAGACGGTAGGTTATAGAAAATAACGAATGGATAAAATAAAGAATAATAATTCAATGAGATTCTAAATTGGATCAGGAATTCCATTTTAGGTTTTTATTCCGTATGGATAAAAGATCTTCCTATGTTATACTATTCCATTCTCGATGATGAATAGATTTGATAGCTCAGATATTGTTATTCAATGATATTGATCCGATTCAATATCATCGGGATGTATTTCTCCCATTGAATTTACAGGATAAAGATTTAGAATCTCTATGGGATCAGATCCCGAGTTATTAATTATGAAGTAAAAAAACGATGAAATTATGGAAGTAAATATTCTCGCATTTATTGCTACTGCACTGTTCATTCTAGTTCCTACTGCTTTTTTACTTATCATTTACGTAAAAACGGTCAGTCAAAACGATTAATTTGAATCAAGCTTGACTTCTTAGTTCTTATCAATAATGGAAGAAATGAATAAGACGTGGAAAGGGATTCAAATTCCGCGTCTTAAATAAAATGAGCGAATTAAAATCATACGTATATGAGATTTGATAGTATGGTAGAAAGGAATATAGGAACCTTTCTACCATACTATCTATTAGTGTATAATTCTACTATACATTATTCTATAAAATAATAAAGTTGGACTGTATAAAGAAAGATGGCTTAATGTAGATCACTCCGGAATCTGTATATTGATATATGTACATATAACTCCCATATGTGTAATATACATAGTACCCCAATTCGAGTTCTTTACTTTGGTACATCCATTTGGTTTAGACCAATTTCGATCAATATGATATAATTGAATGCCCACCTTTACTCTTATCTTATAAAATACGTATCTACATAATAACAGATCGACTTCCTCTTTGAACAGTAAAGCGAGAAACAAATAAAAAGGGGTCGGTTGCTCCTCATTGTAATATTTATATATAATTCTGTTAAGAGCTAGTTCATCTAAATACTCTATTTCAATTTGGTTGGAAAAAATTGCATATCATGCGTATTCCGTTTAGTTTCAAAATACGAAGATGGGAATCATTTAATTTAACTATTTGTTTGATTGAAAGGTTATTCGTCATCTATTACATTACTGGATTCCAGTCGAATTTAAAAATGAAGATATTTGAAAGAAAAACGCTTTGCAGAAGGATTATGAAACTATTAAT